TGAATTGCGAAATAGCTCCTTTGTTGGGGAACTTATGCTTTGGACTACGGAAAGGGAAGGAAGGAAGAAAACGAGTGGGTAACACTAATTCTTCATCTTCAAATCAGTCCTTCCCTTGGGTTATTTTCTGAATGAATAAGTATAAGTAATTGTGTAGGGACGAAATTATAATTATAATATAATGTGAAAAAACAACCTGCACGTCCAAGACCCTAAAAGAAATATGAGAAATATATATTTCTTTTTCTCGGATTAAACAAAAGGATTTGCAAATAAAAGGGCTAATGCTACAACCAATCCATAAATTGTTAAAGCTTCCATAAAAGCTAAACTAAGTAATAAAGTACCTCGGATTTTTCCCTCCGCCTCGGGCTGTCTCGCAATACCTTCTACAGCTTGGCCTGCAGCAGTACCTTGACCAACTCCAGGTCCAATAGAAGCAAGCCCTACAGCCAATCCAGCAGCAATAACGGAAGCGGCAGAAATCAGTGGATTCATGATAGATAAGTTCCTCACACAAAAAAAAAAGAAATGGTTAATGATACAATGAACCAATGAATTAGAACTTAATTATTCCATTGGAATATCCATTCAGTAGAAAGAATTAAAAACGCCAAATTTTTATTAATATATTATTAGATCATTAGTTAGATCATTAGAAATTTTTAGTTACTAATCGGAGAGTCTTTCTGACTACATACAACGGCTGACATCTCTAACCAAATTCAAATAGTGCAAATTACGTTCATATATAACTTAACTTGTCAATATATAATATAAAATATACATATGTTTCTTACATAACGTAAACCGCCTATATATCTCTTAAATTCAATCAGATTTTCTAATAATTCTTCGAAACATCTAATCGAAAAATTTTTAACTTCAAAATATGAACCTATAAGCATTAGATTCTACATATCTGGTGCAACCGCTCTCTACTAACCAACTAAGTTTTTTCAAGAGACTCTATTACCATTAGATTCTATCTTGATAGAATCTAATGGTAATAGAGTCTCTTGAGCCACACATGATTGGATCTAAACTAAATCTTCCTAAGACTAATCAATGATGACCCTCCATGGATTCGCCTATATAAGCCGCGGCTAAAGTTGCAAAAATAAGAGCCTGAATCCCACTTGTAAATAATCCGAGGAACATGACAGGTATAGGAACCACTAAGGGTACTAAAGAAACAAGAACAACAACTACTAATTCATCCGCTAATATATTTCCAAAAAGTCGAAAACTAAGTGATAGAGGTTTTGTGAAATCTTCTAAAATGTTAATGGGTAAAAGAATTGGGGTTGGTTGAATGTATTTACCAAAATAACCTAACCCTTTTTTTGTAAGACCCGCATAGAAATAGGCTACTGATGTGAGTAAAGCTAAAGCAACAGTAGTATTTATATCATTCGTGGGTGCGGCTAACTCCCCGTGAGGTAACTGTATGATTTTCCACGGGAAAAGGGCCCCTGACCAATTAGAAACAAAAATAAATAGAAACATAGTTCCAATAAAGGGAACCCAAGGGCGATATTCTTCTCCAATTTGTGTTTTACTCACGTCTCGAATAAATTCAAGGACATATTCCAAGAAATTCTGACTCCCTGTCGGAATGGTTTGTGGATTACGAGCAGCTATAGCAGCTGAACCTAGTAAGATAGCAATTACAACCCAAGAAGTTATAAGTACTTGACCGTGGATTTGGAAACCCCCTATTTGCCAATAAAAATGTTGACCTACTTCCACACCAGACATATCATATAACCCCTTCTTTAGTGTGTTGATTGAATATGATAGAATATTCATATTGTCCTATGACAGAAAAAAACTTAAAAAAATTTATTTTGATTCAATCATCTCTTTCTCGACTTGTCTACTTTTTTTTGAATTGACTTTTTATTTAGGATACCAATTAATCAAATCACATAATATCACCAGCCCTTTCCCTTTAATTTATTATATAGTTTTTGATATTCAGGAACATTAACCAATTCTATTATAAATTATAGGAATTGAAGTGTTGATTTCATAAAAAAATCAAGTATTTCTTACATAGCTAGAACGACCTTCACAAATTGCAAATACTAACTTGGTAAGAATTAATCGGATTGAAGATATAGCATCATCGTTTGCCGGAATCGAAATATCGGCGAGATCCGGGTCACAGTTTGTATCGATTAAACAAATCGTTGGAATTCCCAAAGTAATACATTCTCGAAGAGCTGTATATTCTTTTTGTTGATCAACAATGATTACAATATCAGGTAATTCTGTCATATATTTAATCCCGCCCAGATATGTTTGCAAGTGAGATAATTGTCTCTTTACCACCGCGGCATCTCTCTTCGGAAGACGCGTGAGTCGCCCCGCCTTTTGTTCCATTCGTAAGTCCCTGAATTTATGAAGTCTTGTTTCTGTAGTGGACCAATTCGTTAACATACCCCCAAGCCACTTTTTATTAACATAATGACATCGAGCCCTTATTGCAGCCCATGCTACTGAATCAGCTGCTTTATTTTTTGTCCCAACAATTAAAAATTGTTTTCCTCTACTTGCTGCGTCAAAAACTAAATCACAAGCCTCTGATAAAAAACGAGCAGTTCTGGTAAGATTTATAATATGAATACCCTTACATTTTGCAGAGATATAAGGTGACATTCGGGGATTCCATTTTCGAGTACCATGCCCAAAATGAACTCCCGCCTCCATCATCTCTTCCAAATTGATGTTCCAATATCTTCTTGTCATTTCTCCACACACTTTAACTCTTTTTTGAATAAAGAGATGAGGTATCCTGAAATAAAAATTTGTTCCAACGGAACCTTCTTTTTTAACCTGGATATTGATACACAACCCAAACTAAAAATTCCTGTCTATTTTTATCTTTTTTTTTTTAGTGAACGTATTTTATTACATTACTAAGATACTAAATTAATTAATTAAATAACAATAATCAATAATAAAGATAAAAAAAGATGAATCTCTTCTGTTAAATCCCCCCAATCATTGTTGTTTTGATCTATCACCTAAATTCTTTAAAAAACAAGAATCCAACAATTCTCTGTGGTAAAACAAAATATCTCTCGTTTCTCCCTCGAGTCTATTCTTGTTTTTTTTTTTCAAAGGAATGCTAATGCTCTTATGTTGATTTGATCGGTGTACGAATCCCTTGAATCCAGTACCAACGGGTATCACCCCCCCCAGAACAACGTTTTCTTTTAATCCTTTCAACCAATCAATACGGCCTCGGAGAGCAGCTTTTGCTAAAACTCGGGCAGTTTCTTGAAAACTTGCTTCGGATATAAAACTTTGAGTATTCAGGGATGCTCTCGTTATTCCCAATAAGATCGTTCGGTAACAGATCGCTTCTTCCAAAGCGCGCCCCGTTCGTTCTGCTCGAAACAATCCAATTAGTTCTCCGGGCAAAAAAATATTAGACATTCCATCCTCTGAAACCAAGACTTTAGATGTTATTTGCCGTACAATAATTTCGATATGCCGATCATGAATCTGCACCCCCTGGGATCGATAAACCTTTTGGATCTTATTAACCAAAGAGATACGACTTTGTGCTATAGTTAGCTCAGCCCCAACCAAGAATCCCCACGGAATTCCAAGAATTTTTTTTATACGTTCGTTCCAACCATTAATCCTCTTTTCGAGATTCATGGATATTGACTCAACCGAACGAACTTCTAAGACTTGTTCCACTTTTGGCAGACCTTGCGTTATATCACCAGACCTCGATTTTTCATATATAAATGTAACTAGGGTATCCCCTTCATAAATGATTTCTCCATAATGCCCATGAACTGTTGCTCCTGGGGTAGCTAAACAGGGCTTAGCCGATCTTATTACTACTGAATCAAATTGAACAATTATAATTTGACCCGGTTTTAAGTGCAGTCCATTTTTTTTTATACATATATTTTCACAAATAAATTGTCCAAGACGCATTTTTGTAGATGTCTCCTCACAAAAATTGTAATGAAGAAAATCCCAATGCAAATTGAATGGATTCAAAATTTTATTACTACAAAAATTGGGATTATAAATTATTCCATTTTCATCCATTAAATAATATTGATATTTAAGGACTTGACAGGTTTGTTTTAAATTGTCCAGTTGTAAATAATTATTTACCAAGATCTGATTATGAGTTATTAAATGGTAAAAAAAAAAAAAATTCGCAAAATTAAGGACTGTTCCTAAAGGACCGAATGAATTCTTAATTAGAATTAAGCGATCTTTTTTAATGGATTTTTTAGGATATTTTACACCGTTGAGTGTGAATGGACCCATTCGAAAACAATTGGATGATGACAAAATTATAAAAGACTGACATTCCTTATTTTTACCCACCAACATACGAACAGTTCCTTGATTTGGGTTAAATGCTTGTTGAAGTTTGGGCTTTGAATCAATGGAAAAAAACGGATTCATATTGGTATACTTTAAGCCATCATCAGAAAAAGGGGGGGGATTCTTTCTTTTACCGATATACGAAAGAGCCGTATTCACTAAACCGATCTTTAGGAAATATCTAATTATACCATTTGTCCTTACTTCAACAAATGAAGCACGGGCCTCTTCGATAGAAGAATCTTTTTTGTCTTGGTTCCAATTCAATACTAAACAAGTACGTACTAATTGAATACTTGTGTCATAAATTCCCCGGGTGACTTTGCCATTTCCATAAAGGATATAATTGAAAACTCGAAGTTGCACATTACCCCTTTCTTGCAACAGATCCTGAGGGAAAAGTGTTGCTAAATTGATACCGTCCGTGATTTCATATGTGACTACGGGTCGAACCAAAACAAAATACTTTTTCTTAGTAGGGGTGATCCGTTGAACATAGAGCCAATTTTTTAAATTTTTTGATTCCTTGTAATTTGTCTTTCCTGGTGGTATCAAAATGCCGCTGTGTCGGGATATATTATCTGTTTCCCCAGGAAAATAGATATCTCCAGAAAAAATTTTAAGTTCAATCTTTTTTTTTTTTCTCTCCACCCGAACCACTCCGCCTACGCGGCTTCTTGTATTTAAAGTAATTTTTGTATCTACTCCAATGATACTATTGTTCCGTACCATTATCGAAGAAGATCCGGGTAAAATATGTACTTCCTGGGAAATGAAAAAAAACCGATCGACTTTCATTTGGTATTTTGGTCGAAATTCTTTGACTCCTCGATACTCAATCAAGTCCTCGTTTTTAACGCTGGAATGCATTTCTATAGTCTCATATTTAGTAATTCCCGAACTCTTTGTTCGGTATCGAGGATCATTGAAATAAGTAAAAATACTATTTCTACGGAAAATACCATTTGTGGGTATTTCAATCGAGATACCGTTGGAAAGGGACATTAATTCTTTTTCTCGTTCTTGACTCAATTGAAATTGAAATGGAATGATTAATCTATTTTTTCGCCTCTTTGCCAATAAATCGGAGTTTTTTGCAGGATATATGTGATTACAATGACCTATCCCATTAAGTTCTGAATAATTCGGACTCCTATGTTCTTTTTTACTAGATTTTTTAATATAAGGATCCAAAAATTTATTTTGTACTTGATCATTAGTCATTGATAAGTTAAAAATTATTTGTTCGAAAGAAAGAGAATTCCCGGTTGTTTGATCTTGATCCTTGTGGAGTGAAAAGGAGACTACACTGGATCTGTATGGTCTTCCCGACAATATCCATAAACGGCTTGCTTTTGGTAAGAGATGAACATTACCATATGTAAATTCGGGTGCATGATACACATCGGTACTCCAGTGCATTTCTCCTTCTGAATCAGAATAAATATGTTTTCGAACTTTTTCCTTAAAATTCAGAGTTGATGCCCCCGCACGAATTTCAGCAATAACTTGTTCGGATTCAACATATTGATCATTTTGAACTAAAAGAAAACTTTTTGGAGGAATATTCACATTATGTAGACTATCTTCACTTTCAATAGTGACATACAAGTCTATATAACATAGAAAGGCAGGGTGTCCATGACGTGTACGTGTGGGATGCACCAACTCCTCATTAAATTTAATTTTGCCATTATAAGGAGCTCGTACATGTTCTGCAGTACCCCCTGTGAATACTCCGCCCGTATGAAAAGTTCTTAATGTTAGTTGAGTACCGGGTTCCCCAATGGATTGACCTGCAATAATACCTACAGCTTCTCCTAATTCGACCAGGTCGCCGTGAGTAGGACTTCGGCCATAACATAATCGACAAATCCAAGACGTACTCCTACAAGTAAAAGGAGTTCGAATGGCTATTGGTTGGGTTCGAAAGGTTATGAATCTATTTACAAGCCCAACCCCGATATCTTGATTGCGAGTCGCAATGCATCGCGAACCCAGATATATATCGTCTGCTAATACGCGACCTATTAATATTTGGGTAAAAATTCTTTCCGGCATACTGCCGTTTCTAGGACTTACAGAAATACCCCGAATGGTGCCACAATCTGTCCTACGTACAACAATATGTTGAACTACTTCGACAAGCCTGCGCGTAAGATATCCTGCATCTGATGTTCGTACAGCGGTATCCACAACCCCTTTGCGGGCTCCGTAGCAAGAAATTATATATTCTGTTAAAGAGAGTCCTTCGCGTAAATTGCTTTGAATAGGTAAATCAATCATTTGTCCTTGTGGATCGGACATTAATCCTCTCATACCTACTAATTGATGTACTTGAGACACATTTCCTCTAGCTCCCGAAAAAGACATTATATGGACTGGATTATAAGGGTCAGTCATCCTAAAATTAGGATTCATTTCTTGTCGCAAATATTCACTTGTAGAATACCATATCTCGATGGATTGGCGTAATTTTTCTACTGCATGGACATTTCCATAATGATGGTGTTTTTCTAAAATCAAACTTTGCTGTTCAGCATCTTGAACTAGCCATCCCTTAGAAGGTATTGTTAAAAGATCATCAATTCCTAATGAAATGGATGTAGCAGTGGCTTGCTGGAAACCCAGAGTCTTTACTTGATCCAGTATGTGTGCTGTATATGCCATTCCAAAGTGATCTATTAATCTGCTAATAAGTCGTTTCATGGCAGTTCCATCTATCGATTTATTGTGAAAGACCAAATTGGCCCGTTCTGCCATAAGTACCTCCGTATTCCGCTTAAGTAGAATTACACAATGAATGGTTTTGAGTTAATGATTAGAAAACTTCCTTTTCTGAATCTTAATTCACCTAAAAATTGATGAATTGTGATCCTAGTTGAACCCAAAAGACTCGAATTACACGGATATCATAGAATTACTTAAGTATGGTCTTACCATATGAGCAGGCTCGAGAAAATCCTTGTATAGCTTCTTCAATCTCTCGATAAAGATAAATATGACCAACAGTAGTTCGAATATATACAAAAATAATTTGTTTTTTTATATTTCTTATTATTAGATAGTGTGCATAAATCTCATGATAGGTGCCCAAGGATTCATAGTGAACTTCGACAGGAGCTTCTCTTG